TTATATTTTCAATAGTAATTTATTTGTATTAATAGCGAATAGACGAAAAGAAATAAATCTATTCTGTACTCTATCTGTGTATTCTTTATCTTTACGAAATACCAGCCAAACTAGAATGATCGGAAAAGGCATATAATAAAATTCTTTGATTGGTTCTTCCTCGAAAAAGAATTCCGTTTTATTTTACAAAAAGACCAAAAAGAATTCTAACAAATAAAAAAAAAATTAGAAATAATAAGAATTTTTCTTCTTTTATTCGAAACGCCCCGTGATCTTCAACCAATTATGCGCTTCAATATAATTCCCAGGAGTAAGCGTTATAGCCTGCTTCCAATACTCGGCGGCTTGATCGAACCAAGCCTCTGCAATTTCAGAATCTCCCTGTCGAATGGCTTGTTCTCCCCGGTCGGAATAGGAGGGTCAATTCCTTCCCTTAGAACCGTACGTGAGAGTTTCCCACCTCATACGGCTCCGCAGTCAATTCTTTTGGTGTCCCATTAAACCAAATGCGATTTCTTATAGATCTATATTCCACTGTTCGGAGGAACCAAAGGAGGTTAATCACATGAGTTTCAAACTTTCATTTTGATTTAATTAAGAATCAATTTCAGTTTTATCTTTTCTCCCACCTGCAGAAGAAGAAAACACAGATATTTACTCCTATCCTTCGTATTTTCCGCAAGGTAACTATCTCGGTTTTATATCGAAATTTATATAGAATCTTTGAAAAAAGCTTTCCTTCCTAAACATAAGTAAGAAAGAAAAGACTTACTATCTTTGGGATTTGATCCTACACCGCCGCTCAAAACCTCAGTCTTAGTGGATCGACTCTATTACATAAGTTAATTCCTAACTTTTTCTATCTTATATTTCTATATAGGCATAAGTAAGCAGTTCTTTTCTTAATGTATTGGACCAAAACCTCATTAATTGATCTTTACGGTGCTTCCTCTCTATCAATTAGATCTTTTTTTTTTATCCATAGATATAGAAAAAAGTATCTAGGCATATTTTTACTTCTATTAGTATGAAGTTTTTTTCTTTGCTACAGCTCAAAGAAATCGTCGTTTTGGACGATGCATTTGTAGCGATCCTTTTTTTAGTATTTACTAGAAAATTTGGTCTTCTTTTTTCTTTCTATAGTGGAGATAGCCGCACGTAATGACAGATCACTGCCATATTATTAAAAGCTTGTGGTAAGAATGGGTTTCGTTCTAGTGCCCTAAAATAATATTCTAAAGCTTTCGTATGTTCTCCATTACTTGTGTGAATAAGGCCTATATTATAGAGTATATAACTTCGATCGTAAGGATCGATTTCTAGTCGCATAGCTTCATAATAATTCTGTAAAGCTTCCGCATAATTTCCTTCGGATTGAGCTGACATCCGTTACGGTCGTTATTCGATTCAAAGAATCGCCGTTCCAGAACCGTACGTGAAATTTTCACCTCATACGGCTCCTCCCTTAAATATAATATACATAATGAGAATTCAAAATACATGGCAAAAGGGATTAAAACATTCTCATTATGAACTGAGCGGGGCTAGTGTTTTTACAAAAAATATCTAGCCAACCTTCTTGCGCAAGAGCTTTTACTAGAATCAAGTGTCTTGATACTAAATAGAAAGGATAACTTCAACAATTCCTTTGTCCTCAACGCCTCCTAATTTCCAGGAAATAGTCACTTCAACAGTCTTCGATGGTTATACGGGTATCCAAAGTACGAACGAGATGGATGTTTGTTGGCCCAACCATTCTTGTTAGTCCTAACCCAGATAAGAAAGGGAGTAGGTAAGTAATTTTTAACAAAGCTTTTGTGTTGTCGATTGCTAGGTGTAGTGCTTCTTCCCCTATGCCGCCTATTGGTACTATATTACTAGGAAGTAGGATTGACCTGTAATACAAAACACAAAGGTGTAACCTTTCGTTCAATACAAAAATCTATAAATGAAGCTATAGTATTTGAGGTTGCATCAATCGGGGATACACGACGGAAGGAATCGTTCTATTTGTAAACTTCACCTTCAAGAAGCGTAGGTTTGTTTCTATAATATGGAATAAGAATATTTGTTCTTTACTATCCCGAAGTGTGTGCTTTTCTCATAAGACTAAGAGCAGTAAAAAGAAACTAAATAATAAAGAAAATCAAATCACACCATCTCTGTAATAAGTAAATGCCTCCTTTTCTCCTGAAGTTGTCGGAATTAGTCGTAATAAGATATTGGCCACAATTGAAAAGGTCTTATCAATAAAATTTCCATTTATCCGCGATCTAGGCATAGGTATCAATCCATTCTAAAATTCTTCTCATTACCCCTTAGTGGGAAAACGATTACACAAATAAAGAATTTGTACAGTACAAAATAACATAAAAACGGATTCCTTTCCAAACAAAAAAATTTCAATAAAGATACAAATTTTTGACTACTACGTATACTTCTATTTTATTTATTCGAATTGTTCCAAATGCCCCAAACTCCTTTTTCAACAATCAATAAAAAAGAGTTGAATCCCATTTGAATTCATACAAATCAAATCGAGTAGTATAGTAGCTATTCCGATTTCATCGAAGCGGAAGAATCAAAGAATTTTTCGATCAGATCAAAACTTTTTTTGATCGAAAGACGAAAAGAAAGAGAATCGAATAATCATTCTATGATGGAAATAGAATAGCTGGGAAATTCAAGAAATTTGTTGGTGAGCACTTTAAAACTAGACGGAAATTTTCTAATTTTTTTTGAGAATTTTATGGAATTCTAGTCGAAATAAAAATCGAACCATGATCAAAGAGGATCCATTAATCGTCTATAATCTAAAAACCATAAACCCAGCAATCCGTTGATTCGATTCGTTTCAATTAATTAATTGAAGCTGGTATATTATATATGAAAATATCGGATATAGAATAAAAGATAGGAACATCATCTTCGCAAATATGAATCAATAAATATATATATAACAAGGAAAAACTTGTTTTTTATTTTAATTAACTCCTACGAAGAAAGATTTTTTCGAAAAAATCTTCTATTACATTACTACTCGTTACGTTCTATTATTAGTTTGTTTATAGTCAAATAGTATAGTATTGGTGCGTTAATCCTAGTCGTACCTATTTTATACAAACAAAAATCGAATATCGTTAGTAATAGAAATATCAACATAGTATAGTAATGGCTCGCTATTTCTTCGGTTTATGAGTCATAATCGTTGTGTAGGAGAGATGGCCGAGCGGTTCAAGGCGTAGCATTGGAACTGCTATGTAGGCTTTTGTTTACCGAGGGTTCGAATCCCTCTCTTTCCGTCTTTTACTTTCACCTGATTGAATTCGCCAACATTTCTAACTTTAACAAATCAAATAACAAGAAATACTTTATTTAGAACATAAGAGTTAGATCCTTCTTGTATTTTGATATATATTTCTTCTATTTCGAATTGCTGCGATACCTAAAATACTGGAAATAAAAGAATAGACAAGGAGTGAAAATTTTTATGTGTATCTAGGATACATGAATAGGAAAAAACCGGGATGGGATAGAATAGATGAGCGGGAGAAAATCTGGGGCAAACCCCCGACTTTTAACCTTAAGTAATTTTCCTTTTCCAAATGAAAGGGGCCAAATTGTCCGAACCCCTTTCTTTTGTATTTTAGTTAGGGTTACGTCTGACGAGAATAATATTCTACCACCAGCAATTCATTGATTTGCAAACCGACCCACTTACTATCTATTATTTGATTGACTAATCCTTTATATGGAAATGGGTTAAGGGTCAAATGTTTAGGTAATTCCTCACGGGGGGATAAATCAAGAGAATTTTGAATTAGAGCTCTGGATTTTTGTTCATCCCTCGCCATAATAGTATCCTTGGGTTTGCAACGATAACTTGGTATATCTACTATATGGCCGTTAACTAAAATATGTCTATGGTTAACTAATTGGCGGGCTCCAGGAATAGTCGGAGCCATGCCCAATCGAAAAAGAATGTTATCCAAACGCATTTCAAGTAATTGTAGTAAAACCTGACCTGTTGACCCTTTGGCTTTTCTGGCGATCCGAACGTATTTAAGTAATTGTCGTTCTGTAATACCATAATGAAAACGTAATTTTTGTTTTTCTTCTAGACGAATACGATATTGCGATCTTTTCCCGGAACGTGATTGGTTTCTAAGATCACTTCCGGCTCTAGGCCTTTTATTAGTTAGTCCGGGTAAAGCCCCTAGACGGCGTATTTTTTTGAAACGAGGCCCTCGGTAACGCGACATAAAGACTCCTTTCTTTATTTATTTTCTTTATTTCTATTTATATATATATATATTCGATTTTTTTGTAAAACCGAAATTAAAACTGAACTAAATGATAAATGAAATGAAATCCACTGAAGTGTTGGATTCCAATGAATAATGAAATGGGTTGTATATACATCATATACAAAATATATAGAATATTCTATATTTTATTTTGTATTAAAATATGTAAGTAAAAAGAAAAAGGAAAAGAAAGAGTTTTCCCGATTTGGTCTGTCGAGCTTGAACCCTTTTCTTTTTATTCCTAGGTGGAAGTTTCTACAACATAATCGATCGTTATTTTTTTCTTTGAAATCGAAGAACAAAGAAAAAAATATATAAAAAGCACAAATCCAAATAAAAATCGAAAAAGCCGGCTATCGGACTCGAACCGATGACCATCGCATTACAAATGCGATGCTCTAACCTCTGAGCTAAGCGGGCTCCCGGAAATTATACATGCACTGGCATTCAATAAACTACATTTTAGTGTAAGCTTATTCATTTTTATTATTTTATGATATAAATTTGAAAGAAATATTTCAAATCAAATATCAAATAAATAGAAATATTTACTTTAGTTTTTTTCTTTCTATATAGATTCTATTTTTCGTCTAGAACGATTCGATTCTATTTCAATTAGATTTAGAAATTATATGAAATTTTCTTTTTATTTTTCAAATCCATTTCAAATCGAAATTAAAACAAAAATTCATT